GGACGTGCTTCTATTTATCGACAATATTTTTCGTTTCGTCCAAGCAGGATCAGAAGTATCTGCTTTATTAGGAAGAATGCCTTCCGCGGTGGGTTATCAACCTACTCTTAGTACAGAAATGGGTTCTTTACAAGAAAGAATTACTTCTACTAAAAACGGAGCTATAACTTCGATCCAAGCAGTTTACGTACCTGCGGATGATTTGACCGACCCTGCTCCTGCTACGACATTTGCACATTTAGATGCTACTACCGTACTATCAAGACCATTAGCGGCCAAAGGTATTTATCCAGCAGTAAGCCCTTTAGATTCAACATCCACTATGTTACAACCTAACATTGTTGGCAAAGAACATTATGAAACTGCGCAAAGAGTTAAGCAAACTTCACAACGTTACAAAGAACTTCAGGATATTATATCAGTTCTTGGATTGGATGAATTATCGGAGGAGGATCGTTTAACTGTAGCAAGAGCACGAAAGATTGAGCGTTTCTTATCACAACCCTTCGCCGTAGCAGAAATATTTACTGGTTCTCCGGGAAAATATGTGGATCTTGCAGAAACTATTAGGGGATTTCAACTAATTCTTTCCGGAGAATTAGACCGTTTGCCCGAACAAGCTTTTTATATGGTGGGTAACATCGATGAAGCTATCGCGAAAGCTATAAACTTAGAAGCCGAGAGCAATTTGAAGAAATGACCCTAAATCTTTGTATATTGACTCCTAATCGCATTATTTTGGATTCAGAAGTGAAAGAAATCATTTTATCTACTAATAGTGGCCAAATTGGTGTATTACCAAATCACACCCCTATTGCTACAGCTGTCGATATAGGTCTTTTGAGAATACGCCTCAACGACCAATGGTTAACAGTGGCTCTAATGGGTGGTTTTGCTAGAATAGGGAATAATGAAATCACCATTTTTGGAAATGATGCAGAGATTTGTACTGACATTGATCCCCAAGAAGCGCAAGAAATTCTTGAAATAGCTGAAGCTAACTTGAGTAAAGCTAAGGGTAAGAGACAAGTGATTGAAGCGAATCTAGCTCTCAGACGAGCTAGGACACGAGTCGAGGCTGTCAATTTGATTTCTTAGAACATCCAAATTCTTTTTTTTTTTTTTTTTTAAGTTCTTAATTTATACACTTTTTTATTCTTCTAATTGAAGGCAACCCCTTTGAATCGGATACAAGGAAAAAAACGATGAATCAAAAAATTTATTAGATATCATTGGATTCACTCTGATATCTAATAAGTTTTACCTACTATTGGATTTGAACCAATGACTCCTGCCGTATGAAAGCAATACTCTAACCACTGAGTTAAGTAGGTAATTCAAAACCACAAAGAAAAAATCTATCACTTCTAAAAATATAGATAGAATATTCTTTCTAAGCAATACTAATATGTTAACAGTAAACAGATCATAGATTTATCATGTGGGATTAGGGAATATCTATCTTGACAATCTATTTTGGATATGTTAAAATATTTCTGACAAGGGCTATAGCTCAGTTGGTAGAGCACCTCGTTTACACGTGCGCCAATGTTTTTCAAGGAAGGTTATTATGCAATGAACATGATAAATCTTATTTAAAAATCAATGTCTTAACTCCATAAATTCGAAAAAACAGGAGAACAATAGCCTGACAAATAGTTGGTTCGGTCCGATTCTGGTGTGAATTCCGATACCAAATCTGATAGAACCCATCATTGATTTGCTAGTTGATAAGGTCAATAACCAATCTATTTAATGCTAGGCATAATGAGTATAAGGGACTCAAAAAACCTCTTTTCGTACTATGAACTTTAAGGTGTATGAAGTCTCATATTCGACTCTTACAGCGAAACGATAGAGACTCCATTTCACCTAGGTTGATCTAAGCTGAAGTCAGACCTAAGTCAAGCTAACCCTTCTTTGAAACACTTTGGTATTGTTCCTAGATCATGATATCAATAATGAATCAGAGCACATGGAACCATCTTTTGATCTTCATCTTTTCTGTAAAGAAAAAATATGGTGGATTCACTGATCTTTTCATCAGTTGATGAAAGAGCCCAATGCAACAGAATGCATGTTGGGTCTTTGAAACAGTTCGAATCATTTTGATAATAATTTAGTTTGATCTGTTTTACCGAGAAGGTCTACGGTTCGAATCCGTATAGCCCTAATCCATCCCTTTTGTCGATGTTTTGATAAAGATTTTTTTTTCAGTAGAACTTTGATTTTCTCATTAATATTTGTTTTTTATAGATTGAGCAGCTAGTTTTTTGATAAAAATCAAAGTGTTACCATATGCTCATTCATGGAAATATATGTATACAAGAAAAATAAGATGTCACCCTCGAATATATAATATATTAGATCTATTTTGATATATTCTATATTTATTATTATACTCTACTAGCTTAGTGAATTAAGCTAGTTAATTCAATCTAAAAAAAAAAGGAGGACATTATGGAAGAAAAAAATACAACTTCCAGTGTATGGGATCTGATACACCAAATTTATGGCTAATGTATAGCCGGTTCATTCATCCTTTCTGGCATAGCCGGTTCATTCATCCTTTCTGGCTTAGAACGAGGGCACTTGGTACTGCCATGCCATCCATAAAAGGGGTTTTCCTTGGATAAGTAAAAGTAACATTTATTGCACGAGCCAGATTTTAGAATCTCCAGGTACCAGTCGACCAGGTATCATTCGATCCATATGGTTGAGTATTGAGGGTCGAAGAGCCTATATCCAAGATTTTGCAAAATTAGTTGTCCTGATTCAGTAATATTCTTATCATAATATTAAGGGATCTATTCGTGTCAGTGGTCATATATGTGTAAATGCTGAAGATATCCGCGTTTTATGTAGGGAGAGGTTGAGGTCCGGGATATTTGGATAGACAATATAAAAGAGCTGAGCTGCAAGATCGGCATTATTTATTTGATAAATATTGTGTCAATGCTTATTAGGTTAGGGATGTAAATCTTTCCATGAATCCAAATTAGGATGAACAGGTCCAGATTCTCGAAATATGGACAAATTTGAGTCATTGATATAATGGATTAAATAATTCGTGAATTTGAGATAGAATATTCTTTCTAAGTAATGCCAACTTGACAATCTATTTTGGATATGTTAAAATATTTTTGATAAGGGCTATAGTTCAGGTAGTAGAGCACCTCGCTGGGTAAGAGACAAGTGATTGAACCGAATCTAGCTCTCAGACGAGCTAGGATACGAGTCGAGGCTGTCAATGTAATTTCTTACTAGTTAGGTTAGTACATCAAGATTATCCAAATCTTTTTTTTTTTTTTTTGAAGTTCCTGATTTATAAACTTTTTCATCCTTCTAATTGAATGAAGGCAGAGGATGAAAATAGCAGCATATACCAATTTGGAATGGAAATATTTATTATTATTGAATGAATTCAAAGGTTTCAAAAAAAAATAATAATAAAGAAATGCAAGATAGATAAATAGATGAAATTGCAAATCAAATCTGAGTCTCAAAGAAAGGAGGAAAAAGGGGATATGGCGAAATTGGTAGACGCTACGGACTTGATTGGATTGAGCCTTAGTATGGAAACCTGCTAAGTGATAACTTCCAAATTCAGAGGAACCCTGGAATTCAAAAAGGGCAATCCTGAGCCAAATCTTTATTTTGAGATAATTGGTTTTTATATAAAAACTAAAATCAAAAAAGATAGGTGCAGAGACTCAACGGAAGCTATTCTAACGAGTAGAGTTGACTACGTTACATTGGTAGTTGGAATTTCTCTATCAAAATTAAGTTGAAATAAGAGAAAGGTTGGTCTTAATATACCAAAAACATACGTTGTATATATACTGATTAATCAAATGATTCATCATAATAACGATCTAATTTTTCTATTCTTCGTGTTTCTAATCAAATTATGAATGATTTTAAAATGGCAAATTCGGAAAAAAATCTAAATTATGGTGAATCAATTCCAAGTGAAGTTGAATGAAGAAAAAAGAACTCAAGATTCAATAATCAACTAATTCATTTTCATTGCCCAGTTTGCTAGTTCTTTTTAAAAAAGCGATTAATTAGACGAGAATAAAGAGAGAGTCCATTCTACTTGTCCATAATCGACAACAATGAAATTTGTAGTAAGAGGAAAATCCGTCGATTTTTAAAATCGTGAGGGTTCAAGTCCCTCTATCCCCAATAAAAAGAAAGCCCATTTGACTTCCTAATTATTTATTTATTCTTTTTTTTCCATAGCCATAGTTCAAACAAAATTTTCTTATTCATTAAACTCTTTGCTAAATGGATCTGAAGAAAAAAATTTGGATTGTATCTTATAAGAATACATAATCATGAAATCATCACTAATACATATCATTATACTAAAATTAACTGATCATTATACTAAAATTAACTGATTTGGCCAAAATTTTGGAATCCATTTTTATTTGAGTTCCTTTAATTGACATAGGTACAAGTATATAGATACAAATATTTCACTAGGATGATGCAAAAGAAATGGCCAGGATAGCTCAGTTGGTAGAGCAGAGGACTGAAAATCCTCGTGTCACCAGTTCAATTCTGGTTTCTGGTAAGTCTAAAATCTAATAGATTTTAATCCAAATAATATACTTATAAGGAAGTCAAACAGCTTTGACATAGAAAAGGAAATACATCTCAATATTTTTCTGGACTAAAATATGGAAAATGTTCTACATAATTTATATTTTGTGGAATGGATTATAATATAATTATTTCCCTCTTTTTCTAAATTGCAATAGAAAGAAAATTTGATCTAAACAAACATTAGAAAAAGAGGATTATAAAACTATTAGAAAAAGCAAATATTAGAAAAAAAGAGAATTCAAAAGCTCTAGAAAAGAATAATAAGAAATTATTTCATACATTATATCAATTCATAATCTCTAAAATATAGATAAGTTAATAGAGAATCCAAAAGATATACAATTTAACATGCATGTCCAGAAACTCAAAATTTTGCAAATCTTATGGATTCTGGACTAACTTATTAAATAAGATTTTAAATAAGAGAATATTTGAATGTTCTATTTTATTTAAAAAGCATTCATAGGTTCCGAATGATAGTGGCAACTCATCAATGTCTAAGGAATTCCAGAAATTCAGTGAGAATCCTTTATTTATGATTTATTCTTTTAAATTCCATAATTCATCACTTTTTGGTTGAAGTTGCTTCATTACCTTATGGCTTTTTTCGAACTTAGTATGATGAAGAAAGCCCTAAATGGAGTTTTATTTTCTTATACTCGTAGTTCTTCAATTTATTCCAACAAGATGTCTTTTCTGTATCGATATAGAAAAATGCTAAATAATTCTATCGAATTCTGAAATAAGGGTTTCTTCTTAAATGTAAATAAAAAAAGTGAAATTCTTAATAATACAAATACCCAATAAGAATTAAAAATATAGAGTATATCAATTTATAACCATCCCTAATAAGAGTTTAATACTTGTGCTTGTACTTAAGAGAAAGAGAATTGTGGTATCATACAACGCATTTATCTTTCTTTATATATATATATCCAGCTTCAATAATAGGTTTCTTTGGGGCTAAGACTGCTGTTTGTACATATTTTCATAATAAAGGTTTCTTCTCTCCCCCTTCTTTCATATGGATCTGAATTTTTATAGAAATTGAAAAAGCTGATTTAGCTTTTTTAAGCATTAAGTATTCTTCCTATTTTGATTACGCGTAGTTCTTCAATTTCTTCCAACAAAATATCTTTTTCGTCTGGGTATAGAAAAATACTAAATAATTCTATCAAATTCTCACAAGCCTCTAGAAGCGCTTTTTTGGGACTAATACCCCCATTTGTCCATATTTCCAGAATAAGGGTTTCTGGTCTCTCCACCACTCCTTCGTATTTATATGGATTTATAATGTTGAAATTCACATTTACAACAGGCATAAGTACAGCATCTAGCAAATAAGTACTATCTTTTTGTGGATTATTTTCATCTTGAATAGGAAAATATCCCCGACTTCTTTCTATTTTCAAACTAATAGAAAAATTGATTGGACTATATATATTAGCTATATACTGCGTTGGTTCAACTATTGTTATGTAAGGTGAATTAATATCTATATCAGCAGCAGTTACACGTTTAGGACCGTGGATATGAATGGATGCTTCTAACGGACAATCAATAGAACTCCTCAAAACAATTTTTTCCAAATTTCTTAATATCTCATTTGGACTCTCATCTATTCCCAATATTGTAACATATTGATGGGCGAAGTTGAGATTCTCAAATCTGGCATGTGAAATACGTGTTACTTTTACTTCTTCCAGTAAAGCTCTTCGTATAGTAATACCAATAGTCTGAGCTTGTCCGTGTTTTAACCTTGAAACAACGAACCTACTATACATTCGCTGTGAATTGATTTGTTTTGAATCAACGCAGAACCACTTTAATCTGGGATGTTTCATGTGTTTTATAAGCTTTTAGCTAAAGGTATCTAAAAAAAATAAAATTGTTAATAATACAAATACTGATAGTTTATAATACAATTTATAAATAGTAACTAAATAGAGTGAAATTTGTTATGATTTTTTTTTACAAACGTCTTCTTTTAGGAGGTCGACAGCCATTATGTGGTATAGGTGTTACATCACGTATGAAATTTAGCTTTACACCACTACGAACAACGGTTCTTAATGCTGCATCTCTTCCGGGACCGGCACCTTTTATCATAACTTCTGCTCGTTTCATACTTTGTTTAACTAATACATAAATAGCATTTTTTGTTGCAATTTGAGCAGCATAGGGTGTTCCTCTTTTTGGGCCTTTAAATCCAGAAGTACCCGCGGAGTCCCAGGAAACTACCTGACCTCCTAAATCTGTAACAGTTATAATGGTATTGTTTATACTTGCTTGAATATGAATAACTCCGTTTCGTATTTTACGCACATTCTTACGTAATAAACGATAACGTCGAGAAGTCAAAAGTCGATTCATACGTGGAGGATTAATTCTTGGTCTAGCTTTTTTCATATTTAATTATCTCTCATAAGTATGAATGAGTCAGAAATCTAATGGAAATACCCATTTAGTGATTCTTTATTTTTTTTTTTTTTTTTGAAGTTAGGTTTCCAATACTTTTTTTTGAATGTCAATTCAACTTCAAGATTGAAAGAGAATATTAGTAAATTATACACTAAGCATAGCAATTATATTATACAAAAAAATCAAAAATAAAAATGAAACAAAAGTGATTCGATTTTTTTTATAGTATGCTTTCGTTCTGATCTTTTGGAACGAAACCATGGAACTGCAATAATTCATAAAGAACACCTTTTATAAGGAATCGTGGTATAATTAAATCCAGTGAACCCTTTTCAAATAAGTATTCAGCTTCTTGTACACCTTCGGGTACAATAATTCTCATTACTTCTTCGATAACCCTTTTACCGGCAAATGCAATGCATGCATCTGGCTCTCCAATAATGATATTGCCAAGCATTCCAAAACTCGCTGTGACGCCACCTGTTGTAGGAGTTGTAAGGATTGACACTAAAAATAAGTTCTTAGTTAATTGATAATCCAACAAAACTGAAGAGATTTTAGCCATCTGCAACAAACTCAAACTGCCTTCTTGCATACGAGCTCCTCCAGAAGCACACGAAATAATGAGAGGTAACGATTTATTCGTAGCATACTCAATGAGACGGGTTATTTTTTCACCCACTACCGATCCCATACTCCCCCCAATAAATTCAAAATCCATAACTGCAATTGCTAGGGAAATATGGTGGAGTTCACCTATTCCTGTTTGAACAGCGTCAGTCAAACCTGTTTTTCTTTGATTCGAATCAATCTTATCGAGATAAGGTATATCAGGTTCTTCCTCTTCTTCAGGATCAGAATCTTCATAAGCTTCATCAGTTTTTTCATTATATATATTAGCATCTGTATCACCTTCATCAGCTTTTTCATTATATATATCAGCATCTTCATCTGCAGAAATAAGGTTTTTTTCTTCTAGTTCATCAGCTTTTTCATTATATATATCAGCATCTTTATCAGCTTTTTCATTATATATATCAGCATCTTCATCTGCAGAAATAAGGTTTTTTTTTTCTAGTTTTTTGCTTAGATCCAGAATATCTTCTTGCAAGAATGCCTGTAAAGTGTAGGTCCTTATAAGAGGTTTTTCTTCTTCCTCTTTAATGAATTCTTCTGTGGAGGATTCTTCTTTAGAGATTTCTTCTTTAGAGAATTCCTCTATCAAAAAATCTTCTGTAAACGGTTTCTCCATATCAGATTCTTCTTTAGAGGATTTTTCTTTAGAGAATTCTTCTCTAAAGGATTTCTCCGCGGAGGATCCGTATTCCTCATTCGTATCCTCATCTTCATTCACATCCTCATTCGCATCCTCATTCTCATCCTCATTCATATCTTCATTTTCATCCTTATTTTCACCCTTATCCTCATTCCTAATGAGGATGGGAATCAACTTCTTGGTTATTAATCTCAACACATCCTGAAGCACAAGCAAAAACCTCATTATGCATCTCCAGTCTCGGGCCGCATCCTCATTCTTATAATTAATCGCCCTTATGAATATCGAGTGTCGGTCCACCTTATCTTTCGTAATCTCGCTTATGAATCTACAGTATAGGGCCTCCTCATCTTCATCCATATTTTCACCCTCATCCTCATCTTCACTCGATGTTTCGTCTTCCGAATCCCATTCCTCTGTTTCTTCATATTCACTCCATGTTTCGTCTTCCGAATCCCATTCCTCTGTTTCTTCATCTTCACTCCATGTTTCGTCTTCCGGATCCCATTCCTCTGTTTCTTCATTTTCATCCTTATTTTCACCCTCATCCTCATTCCTAATGATCGAATGCTTCCTCATGAATCTCACCACATCCTCATTCCTAATGGTCGAATGCTTCCTCATGAATCTCACCACATCCTCAAGCACAAGCAATTTCCAGTGTAGGAGCTCATCCTCATTCCTAATGATCATGGGAATCAAATCCTTGCTTATTAATCTCACCACATCGTCAAGCACAAGAAAAAACCTCACTATGAATCTCAAGTCTCGGGCCGCATCCTCATTCGTATTGTTCACTGCCCTTATGAATCTCGAGTGTCGGGCCACCTTATCTTTCGTAATCTCGCTTATGAATCTAGAGTATAGGGTCTCCTCATCTTCATCCTTATTTTCACCCTCATTCATATCTTCATTTTCATCCTCATTCATATCTTCATTTTCATCCTCATTCTCATCCTCATTCTCTTGGAAGGTTATCGTCAGATTTTTAGAAACTAATTCGACAAGGTCTTCTAGTTTCTCATTGTTTTCTGATTCTTCAGCCTTTTTTCGTTCTTCATCTTGCTGATTGTATATTTCTTTGTTTCTAAGAATTTCATAAGGATTAATAGAAACCATATTCTCATCTTTTGGATCCCAAGTGCCCGGATCCATCAAGAAATCTAATCGATCTAAACTATCCATTCTTACATGAAATTCACAATGTGGACAAATATATTGATTATTTTTTGCGTATTTCCTATAAAAGGGTGTTTCACAATTGTCGCAAGAAGTCCATAAATGTTCGAATGGTGAAAATACATCTACAAATCTTTTTTCTTCCTTGGTCATAAGCTTTTATACCTCGTTAATTTATTGTTTATAAAATAGTTAGTTTTAATAAGTACTTCCAATCTCATATATAAATGAGAGCTCCTCCCATAATCGACTATATTTTCTCTTGATATACGTCGACGAAGATAAGGCCTGATAATGAAGTTCAGTAGATTAAATAAATTGGTGAATCGTCCGAAGTCCTTTCAATAACCTATGCGAAGAGTAACTAAGTTATGTTTTCATTTTCCCAATTTGTTACCTATCATAAAATAGGTTTTATGACTAGAGAGATGTTCCTTAAATTTTTTTTTTTGAAATAGCATACTTCAATAAATCTCGTTTTCTTCTTAAAATTGACGGCTTAGTGTGAGCTTAATCCATGCCGTTAGGCATTTTAACTAATGAGTTTCCCAATATAAAAGGCTCATTACTTCAATTAATATTAATGCTCTATTAATGGATTCTAATTTCTTATTTTCATGAATTCGAAGTTATTCTCTCAGAAGTCTTTCGGAAATATCATCACAATTGTTACATTTGCAAACTTTTGAGAGAGCATCATATCGTTTTCTAAAAGAAATTATAGAAATATATTGAACAGTTTCTGTAGGTTTAGCACCTCTTTGATAAAAATGGATACGAGCAGGAAAATTATTCACTTCCATCTTGTCCCTTATCGGAACATAGAAACCTTTTACTTTTCTACGATAAAAGGGTGTTTCACAATTGTCGCAAGAAGTCCATAAATGTTTGAATGGTGAAAATACAAATTTTTTTTCTTCCATATAATATTTTGGATCGAAAAAGGGTTTGGTTTAGATCTATCTGAATCTGAGCTTTTAATAGCTATAACTCTTAAAAAAAAACATGAAATGATTCTTTTCAATAAATCAATTGAAGTAATGAGCCCGGAGACTCATTACTTCAATTCCTTTCCTATTTTTATTAACTCGAACTTATTCTCTGAGAAGTCTTAATATCATCACAATCGTCAGATTTGCAAACTTTTGAAATAGCACACTTCAAGAAATCTCATTTTCTTCAAAAATTCACGGGTTAGTGTGAGCTTAATCCATGTTGTTAGACTTTATAGGAATTCATTTTATTACTAGCTTTCGTGCTTTGGTGAATCGTCCGAAGTCCTTTCAATAACCTATGCGAAGAGTAACTAAGTTATGTTTTCATTTTCCCAATTTGTTACTTACCATAAAATAGGTTTTATGACTAGAGAGATGTTCCTTAAATTTTTTTTTTTTGAAATAGCATACTTCAATAAATCTCGTTTTCTTCTTAAAATTGACGGCTTAGTGTGAGCTTAATCCATGCCGTTAGGCATTTTAAGTAATGAGTTTCCCAATATAAAAGGCTCATTACTTCAATTAATATTAATGCTCTATTAATGGATTCTAATTTCTTACTTTCATGAATTCGAAGTTATTCTCTCAGAAGTCTTTCGGAAATATCATCACAATTGTTACATTTGCAAACTTTTGAAAGAGCATCCTTCAAAAAATCTCGTTTTCTTCGAAAAATATATTGAACAGTTTCTGTAGGTTTAGCACCTCTTTGATAAAAATGGATAAGAGCAGGAAAATTATTCACTTCCATCTTGTCCCTTATCGGATCATAGAAACCTAGTACTTTTATACGATCTCCTCCTTCTCTTCGGGACCTAGCATCAATTGCAACGATTTGATAAGTGGCTTATTGGGATAGATATAAATAAAAAAGAATCCCCCCCTAGAAACGTATAAGAGATTTTATTCTCATACGGCTCGAGAAAAATGATTCTAATTTCTGTATAGAAATAGAATGGAAAATAGACTCATCAAATCATGAATTAGACTATGATTTTAATTGAATTGAATGCCTTTCTTATTTCCTTACAAAAAAAAATATCATTCGTACTCATGACTCAAGTTGAATAATTTTGACAAAATAAAAAAAAAAAAAATAATACTTATCAAATTTTTGAGCTGTCTCTAAACTCTTTTATTTTTCTCATCTAGAATCTATTTTGATTCGTCATTATGAGCTAATTGCATTGTTTAAACAATTGAAAATAGTGTTGCCTTGTTGCAGAATTTATCGTTTATCTTTGTTTTTTTTTGAATCTTTGGGTTTATACATTACTTCAGAAAATTGGATTCCTTTCAAAAAGATAGCAACACATCTTTTTTTATATTTCTTTGTTTATAGATAGAATATGAAGGATTCATTTTTATTTAATACACTTTTGTTCAAAAAAGTTTTACCAATTTCCAAAAATTTGAATTTTTTTCACTTATTTTGAATTGGATTTTCATTTTTTGATTTTGATGTTAAGAAGATACCTATAAAGAAAGTTGGTCTAACTTATTAATTTTCACTAACCCTAGATTCTTTCTCTTGTTTGATAAATAAATCAATCCTTTTTTTCTCGAGCTCCATCATGTACTATATTACTGACAACCTAATATAAATTGGGTTTATAACAGAACAAATTATGTCGAGCCAAGAGCATCCTCATTATTATAGAAAATGGTGGATATCAAAGTTCCACAGCCAAATATGGCCTTCAAGTCGCACGTTGCTTTCTACCACATCGTTTTAAACGAAATTTTACCATAAAAAATATTTTTCATGCAAGATATGGAATTGATTCAATATTGATTCAATATGGAATCATGAGTAGTCATTCGTTCAACCAGTTCATTCTATGATCTATGAGTAGGACTCATTCTAGGAAATACATATTTATTTTATCTCAAAGAGAGAATTCTATAAAATGTATATTCATTTTTCAAATAATTATCAATTTAGATAATAATGATATAGAATGTATATTAATTTTTTCATATACAAATAAATAGTCAGCCACCAACCTTATAAATATAATAGAGTATAAAGTAACACGAATTTCCTTATTCTTTGATAAAAAAAAAATGGATTGGTCTTATTCAAATTTGAAACGCTTCGTAATCTTCAACCAATTATGTGCTTCAATATAATTACTTGGAGTAAGTGCTATAGCTTGTTTCCAATACTCAGCAGCTTGATTAGACCAGACCTCTGCAATTTCAGAATCGTCCTGTAAAATGGCCTGTTCTCCTCGGTCGAAATAGGGGATACTTCCTTCCCTCAGAACCGTACTTGAGAGTTTCCCATTTCATACGGCTCAGAAATCTAATTTTTTCTATTCTATTTTCGTTTATACTATACTAACTGGATAATTAGATTTTTCATTTGAATTTTATCCTATTTATTAGAATTCTACCTTACTTTTTGATACGATGAATTAGAGTAGAGAAAAAAAGGTGAATGAATTATAGTAAGTTTCAAACTTTAATTTGCATCTAAAATGAGTTTGATCTTTTCTTCCCACCTTCAAAAGAACAGAGTATAAATAATTTCTATATCTTTATAGTATTTTTTGAAAGGTAACTACCTCGCTTTCATATAGAAAATTTATATAGATAGAATCTTTGAAAAAGAATTTTTTCTATAATAAAAAAGAACTTACTATCTTTGGGATCTAATACTACACCGCTGCTTAATATGTTAGTGGATCAACTCTATTACATAAGTAGATTCCTAACTTTTGTACCATATCATGACATAAGTAAGCAGTTCTTAGCTGTATTGACTTAATAGCTTGCTAATTGATCTTTACGGTGCTTCCTCTATCAATTTAGTTTTTTATCCATATCCATAGAATAAAAAGTATAGGCTATATCTTTTTTTCTTCTTTATTTTAGTTTTCGTGAAGTTTCTTGCCTTGCTACAGCTGATAAAAATCGTTGTTTTGCACGATTCATATGTAGAAACTCTTTTTTTTCTATTCTAGTATTTACTAGCCAATTTGATCTTTTGTTTTTCTTTCTATAGTAGAGATAGTCGCACGTAATGACAGATCACGGCCATATTATTAAAAGCTTGTGATAAAAAAGGATTTCGTTCTAGTGCTCGAAAATAATATTCCAAAGCTTTGGTATGTTCTCCATTACTTGTGTGTATAAGGCCTATGTTGTAAAGTATATAACTTCGATCATAAGGATCCATTTCTGGTCGCGTAGCTTCATAATAATTCTTTAAAGCTTCTGCGTAATTTCCTTCGGATTGAGCCAACATTCGTTACGGTCGTTTGTTTATTCTACTCCGTTCCAGAACCATACATGAAATTCTCATTTCATACGGCTCCTACCTTCTGTGCATAATACTGAGGAAAGGAAAATAATCCTTAGAATCAATTCTCATCTCATTATGAACTGAAGGAAGCTAGTATCTTTACAAGAAATCCCTAGTCAACCTTCGTTTTTTGAATACCAATTCATCATATTTTTTTAATACCAATTGATCGTATTAATATTAGATGGAAATGGTCCCTCCAATAATTTCTTTGTTCTTAACGCCTACTATTTCTGGGAATTAGTTGCTTCAACGATCTTTGATGGTTATATAAGGTATCCAAAGTACAAACGAGATGGATGTTTGTTGTCCCAGCCATTCTTATTAGTCCCGATAAGCAAAAGGGCATTTTTGAACAAAGTTTTTATTTTGTTGATTTTTTAGGTCTAATGCTTTTTTCCCCATACTACCTATAGTATTAGTAGAGTAGTCAGATTGACCTGTGAATCTATAGGTATAATCTTTTGCTTAATGCTTAAATCTATAGTGGAAGCATGTAAGATTGTATCAATCGAGGATACACAACAGAAGGAGTTGTTTTATCTTTTCCAAAATTCACCTTCACCGAGCGTAGGTTTATTTCCATAATTGAGTTATTTCTATCTCAAAACACTTTATAGTAAGAAATAAGAAAGAGATAGCCGCAAAAAAAAAAAAAAAGAATCAAAAAATTCAAATCGCACCATCTCTATAATAGGTAAATGCTTTTTTTTCTCCTGAAGTTGTTGGAATTATTCCTAACAAGATATTGGCTACAATGGAAAAAGTTTTATCAATAAAATTTCCATTTATACGAGATCTAGGCATAATTAACAATCCATTCTATAAAATCTTTTCATTATCCTTTGCTCGGGAAAATGATCCTAAAAATAAAGGAAATATTTATATCCATTACAAAAAAATCTTAAAAAAAAAGGATAAAGATGAATATAAAATACTTGAAATTGAACTCAAATTTTTTATTATACTAATTTAGCAGAATTATTAGTATTTTCTCGAAGTTCAATAACCAAGGATTTTACTTGATTCTGTATTTAGATAATTTCAGAAATTTTTATTTTGTGATGATCCAAACAATAGAATAATCAACCATTCTATCATAAAATAGAATTAATCTATTATAAATATGTCACATCACATATCATACAATGCAAATAAAAAAATCAAATTAATGAGGTGCGATAATTCATAAGTTTTGAATAGATCCGTGAGATATTTGATGAGATCCTTTTTTTTTTTTTTAATGGAAAACTGGAAGAGATTTATAGACTTTAAAAATATGAAAACTCGCTACTCACTGCATTTTTTATCAATAATAAGATTATGTAGGAGAGATGGCCGAGTGGTTTAAGGCGTAGCATTGGAACTGCTATGTAGACTTTTGTTTATCGAGGGTTCGAATCCCTCTCTTTCCATTAAGTAAGCTATCTTTTCTATTTAAGAAATAGTCTTTTTTTTTTTTTTAAGTTTAGTAATTATCTAAGTTTTTTTTTATTTTTCTTAATTTATGAAAATCTAAAATAATGTTTATATTGTTATATATTGTTATATTATATTGTTATATGTGTACTTTTACTATGTTTATTATGTTATTTATATAAGAAAGTATATATAATAAATATATATAGAGAATTATTAGAAAAAGAGACTCTAATGGAAATCTTTATAAACAGTTTATAGTTCTGGAATAATGAACTAGATTTATAGATTCTAAATGGACTTTCTAAATTCTCAATAGAATTAAAATATTTCAATAGAGTATATCAGTTTTTATATAAAAAGCTCAAAAATTATAAATTACTATTTGGTTTTGACTAGTATGTATGAAGTTGAATAATATATATTATATAGATTATAAAATAGAAATATAGATTAGAAAATAGAAAAACGGATTTTCTAATAAAGTTTTAATTTTTCTTCATTTTTTTTTTTCAATTTTATAGTCTAGTAAATAAGGATTTTTATAAATCTTTATTTCATGTATAATATCATATAAAAGATTTTTTCTTTGTAATGAGAATTTGGGGAGATGGCTGAGTGGACTAAGGCGGCGGATTGCTAATCCGTTGTATGAGTTATTTGTACCGAGGGTTCGAATCCCTCTCTTTCCGCTTTCTCTGTGAATTTGGTATTTTTTCATTCAAATCAAAGGAATTAGGAATTTTTGGCTATATCATAGATAAATATATTAAACATTTAATAAAAAACGGACAAAAAGCAAAAAATTAACAATTTTTTAATTTTATTCCTCACGTCCAGGATTACGTCCTGGATCATTAGATAAAAATCCGAAAATAAATAGGGAAACAAAGAATATAACTATTGTGTAAACAAAAAGTTTGAGAGTAAGCATTATCAAATTTCCTTTTTTTTTATTATAAAATAAAGGGAATAATTTACCTTCCTTTTTTACCGTATTAAAACTTTGTTTTATTTTTATATCCAAAAATGATAAAGAATTCATTTTTACCTTAAGAATTTGGTATTTTAGGGACTTGAATATTTGCACTCATTGGAAGATGAGAACCAATAAGGATGCATGGATAACAAGTTGATTCAAATGGATCGCTCCGATTTCTTATTTAATATACAAGAATTTCTATTTTGGAATCGAGGGTTCTTAATACTTAATATAAGACTTACCTAATCTTATCTATTTTTAAGATTTTTTTATTGAATATATGATTTATTTATTCATTTATCAAAATATTTAAGATTTTTAAGATTTTTTTATTGAATATATGATTTATTTATTCATTTATCAAAATATTTAAGATTTTATCGAAAACTTACAGCAGCTTGCCAAACAAAGGCTAACAGAAAAAAGAATACAGGTATAACAGGCATAACATCTATGATTGGATTGAAAACGGCATAAGCTTCAGGCAATTTGGCTAAGAAAGAACTATTCGGATAAAGGACAGAATTAAGACAGATACAGATTAAACTAAAGATATTAAACATAACAAATATTTCGTTCTTGTAGATTATATAATTTTATGGGTTATTTTTATAAATAAAAATGAAAAAGACTGCAAAAAATTCTTCTTTTTATTTCTTCAGACTCTTTTTTATTTCTTCAGACTCTGCCAAACTCAAAATCCTTTCCTCTTTCTATTCTCATTTGAGAAAGAGAAAGGAAAATATAAGGATTTCTACTTTCATACAATATCTTATTTTTATTCTATCGCAACGATCAATCAAATTTTTTTCTTTTATGTCTATAACTCTTCATATGATTATTGAAATGTGTCAAATTACTATGTATTTGCAGATCATAACGAAATGAATGATGATTATCTTTTTTTTTTTTTCAATAATCTTTCTCAAAAAAGAAAGAATAAAACTTGAGCTTAATGGAAAAGGTCTTTTTTTGTATTGGAACCGATGACTTTTGACTTTTAATAGGCTTACTCTACCATTAAAAAATGAAGGAAAGACTAATATTATTTGGCATAGTGAGAACTTATTTTATTGTCTATCGTTGGCCTCTATCTATGATAGAATCAGTTGCGGAGCGAGGCAGTGGTTTATCTTGTAATAGATTTCAGTTTGATTATCTTTATAATATTTGATTCTTCTATTAATGAATTTGCGTAATTAGATAGGTTTCTATTACGCAAGCAAATCCACTAAATACTACATTTTCATAAAGTATTAAATATTATTTTTTATAAGTATTATTTCTACTACTATTTAATACTTGCTATTTGTAGAAGATTGCATAATTTATTATGATAGGAGATAACACTGATAGGAATATTATATTTTTTTATTAATATAGAAAAATTTAGACGATAAAGAACGGGTTAGGATATCCTAAAATCTATATATAATTAGTGAGCTGGATATAACACTTGACAAACATCTTTATTATTATTATATTATAATGATAATAAAGTATTAAGTTTTTCTTTTTGTTCTTTTTAATGGGGCGTCGCCAAGCGGTAAGGCACCGGGTTTTGATCCCGTCACGCGAAGGTTCGAATCCTTTCGTCCCAAATTTCTCATAACGAGAAATCGTGTAACCATGCGTATTGGTCTGACTATAATAATCTCATTCTTGGATAAAAAAAAAGTCTTTATTTTATTGACTAAATTCGTTTTCTGAGCTTAATACTAAATTTCTATTGACAATGGTGTATTGAATAAATATAATTTTATTAAAAAAGCTCAAGATCTCTCATGCTTTTTCTATTTTGATTCTAAAATAGTTTTTTTTATTTGAACCCGATTTTTTCATTTTTAGTAATTTTAATTTTATAAATTTTTAGAAGATTCTTTTTTTTTTTTTATCTCGCTCACTAGTTCAATGGTTTAACAGGTCTGTGTAGTGTAATTTCATTTATTTTTTATTTCGATCGTATCTACATATGCTATTTATCTGGGTTGCTAACTCAATGGTAGAGTACTCGGCTTTTAAGTGCGACTATGATTTTTTACACATTTTGATGAACCAAAAAATTCGTCCAGACTTTTGGTAGAGTCTAAAAGACCACGACTGATCCTCAAAGGTAATACATGGAAAAAACAGCATGTCGTAATAAAAGGAATTTTCGATTTTCTACATTGTTAATTAATTCAAGTTTTATAATTTTTTTAAAGTATAATTAAGTATAATACATTATGAAATATTCAATAAAAAAAATGTAGATCTTGTTCTTGCCCCTACTAATTAAAGTTTCCAAAAATTTTGGAAGGATAAAAAAGATATTTCCATATTTAATCGAGTCTAGTGGATAAATGGATATAGCCCTATGGCTTCAATTCGACTCAAATAAATATTGAACTTATGTTCTTAATTTGAATAATTACCCAATCTAATTATATGTTAAAAATATATTAGTGCCAGATTAGGGAAAAGATAGATGGGTTCTCCTATGAGTGGACTTTTGATCTTATTTATTATTATTTTTTTTTAATCCTAATTATTGTTTATTTTGAATTAAAACGTATGTGTAGAAGAAACAGTATATTGATAAATTAAATTTATTCCAAAGTCAAAAGAGCGATTGGATTGCAAAAATAAAAGATCTTAAACCAGATAAAAAAAGAGAGGAAAAAGATTTGTTTGTTTATCTTAACAGGGCTTTCTGTCTCTTTTCCGGAGTGTGTATTTTATTTTATTTTTCTATTAAAAAAATAGTAAAATACAGAATAAATACTCTGTTCTGACCATATTGCACTATGTATTGTTTGATAAACCCAGAAAGGATTATTTCTGGTTCAAGTAGAAATATCAATGGACAATTTCCAAGTATATCTAGAAAAATATGAATTTCGTCAACAACAATGTCTATATCCACTACTTTTTAAGGAGTATATTTATGCATTTGCTTATGATTATGGTTTAAATACTTCTCTTTTTTGCGAATCTGTGATAGAATTGATTGGTTATGACAATAAATATAGTTCAGTACTTGTGAAACGTTTAATTATTCGAATGTATCAACAGAATTATTTAATGAATTCTGTTTATCATTGTAAGGTCAATTCATTTTTTGAGAATAACTCTTTCTTTTATTCCCGTTTTTATTCTCAGATGATATCTGAGGGTTTTGGGGTTATTTTAGAAATTCCGTTCTCGCTCAAATTTTTATCTTTCTCAAAAAAAAAAAGAATACTTAAATTGCAAAATTTACGATCTATCCATTCAATATTCTCTTTTTTAGAGGACAAATTATCGTATTTTCATTTTGTGTCAGATATACTAGTACCATATTCTATTCATTTCGAAATCTTGATTCAAATTCTTCAATATTGGATCCAAGATGTTTCTTTTTTGCATTTATTGCGATTTTTTCTCCTTGAATATTTGAATTGGAATACTCTAATTATTTCAAAAAATTGGGTTTCTATTTTTTCAAAAGAAAATAAACGACTTTTTCAGTTCCTATATAATTTTTATGTATCCGAATATGAGTTTGTATTACTTTTTCTTCAGAAAAAATGTTCGTATTTGCAATTAACATCTTTTAGAATCTTTCTTGAACGAATCTACTTCTATAGGAAAATAAAACACTTTAGAATAGTGTATCTTACTTCTTTTCAGAAAACATTATGGTTCTTCACGGATTCTTTTATACATTATATTCGATATCAAGGCAAAGCAATTCTATCTTCAAGAGGGACTTTTCTTCTAATGAAGAAATGGAAATTCTATTTTGTTTGTTTTTGGCAATATTATTTTCATTTTTGGTTTCAACCTAATAGAATTTTGATAAATCAATTGTCAAATTATTCGTTCTATTTTTTCGGTTATCTTTTAAGTCTCAAAAAAAATCATTTGGTGGTAAGGGGTCAAATATTAGAAAATTCTGTATTAATAGATGCGGTTAATAATAAATTGGAGACTATAGTCCCAATCATTCCTCTCATTAGATCATTGTCTATAGCTACATTTTGTAGTATATCGGGGCATCCTATTAGTAAGCCAATCTGGACCGATTTATCAGATCGTGATATTATTAATCGATTTGGTTGGATATGTAGAAATCTTTTTCATTATTATAGTGGATCTTCTAAAAAGTGTAGTTTGTATCAAATAAAGTTCATACTTCGGCTTTCGTGTGCTCGAACTTTAGCGCGCAAACATAAAACTACAGTACGTACTTTTATGCAAAAATTAGGTGCAATGTTCTTGGAAGAATTCTTTACAGAAGAAGAAAAAGTTATTTCTTTAGTCTTCCAAAAAAGAAACCTTTTTTCTTTACATAGATCAAATAGAGAACGTATTTGGTATTTAGATATTATCCATATCAATGATCTGGTGAATAATTTCGAATTATGGTCATGAGATCAAAAAAATAAATAAATTAAAAAGAATTTGGAAATGATAAAGAAAAATAAATTGATGAATTTGAATTCTGAAATGCTCGTTATAGTAATTTATTAGTTAAATCAACTAAATAATAAAAATGAACTAAATTGATTTCTTAAGATATCAAATTAATATATATACATAGGGAAAGTCGTGTGCAATGAAAAATGCAAGCACGGTTTGGGGAGAGGTTTTTTCTCTTTCTATATAAAGAAGGAAAAGTTATCTACTCCATCCGACTAGTTCCGGGTTCGAGTCCCGGGCAACCCATATAGAAAATAGAATATAATCTTTCTTTTGGTTACTCAATTTTTTGTGGATTGCACAACATAAATATATATTTTTAACCATTGGTTGCCATTGATATATAAGCTATATTATACTGTTAAATAACAAGCCTTCTATTATCTAATTTATCTTTAGTAACTTTAGTTATAGTTAATATGTGTGCTTGGGAGTCCTTGAAAATAGAATAAACCAATATTTGACCATGACTGCAATTTTAGAGAGACGTGAGAATACAAGTTTATGGGGTCGTTTTTGTAACTGGATAACCAGTACTGAAAATCGTCTTTACATCGGTTGGTTCGGTGTTTTGATGATTCCTACCTTATTGACGGCAACTTCTGTATTTATTATTGCCTTCGTTGCTGCTCCTCCTGTAGATATTGATGGTATTCGTGAACCTGTTTCTGGTTCTTTACTTTATGGAAACAATATTATTTCTGGTGCTATTATTCCTACTTCTGCAGCTATCGGTTTGCATTTTTACCCAATATGGGAAGCAGCATCTGTTGATGAATGGTTATACAATGGTGGTCCTTACGAGTTAATTGTTCTACACTTCTTACTTGGAGTAGCTTGTTATATGGGTCGTGAATGGGAACTAAGTTTTCGTTTAGGTATGCGTCCTTGGATTGCTGTTGCATATTCAGCTCCCGTTGCAGCTGCTGCTGCTGTTTTCTTAATTTACCCTATTGGTCAAGGAAGTTTTTCTGATGGTATGCCTCTAGGAATTTCTGGTACTTTCAACTTTATGATTGTATTTCAGGCAGAACATAACATCCTTATGCATCCATTTCACATGTTAGGTGTAGCTGGTGTGTTCGGCGGCTCTCTATTCAGTGCTATGCATGGTTCCTTGGTAACTTCTAGTTTGATCAGGGAAACTACTGAAAACGAATCTGCTAATGAAGGTTACAGATTTGGTCAAGAGGAAGAAACTTATAACATCGTAGCTGCTCACGGTTATTTTGGCCGATTAATCTTCCAATATGCTAGTTTTAATAACTCTCGTTCTTTACATTTCTTCTTGGCTGCGTGGCCTGTAGTAGGTATTTGGTTCACTGCTTTGGGTATTAGCACGATGGCTTTCAACCTAAACGGTTTCAATTTTAACCAATCTGTAGTTGATAGTCAGGGTCGTGTTATTAATACTTGGGCTGATATCATCAACCGTGCTAACCTTGGTATGGAAGTAATGCACGAACGTAATGCTCACAACTTTCCTCTAGACTTAGCTGCTATTGAAGCCCCTTCTATCGAAGGATAAAATAGTACTTTTCTTTATGTTTTAATAATGTTTTAAGAATCGCTGAAAGAAAAAAATACTCAATATCTTTATTTTAGTAAGATATTGAGTATTTTTTTTTTTTTTATTTCTATCTATTTACTTCTTACATCTCTTGCGAAAGTCCGAGTAGGGATTCTACCAACCCATGTACTTACCTCAACTACTTTTACTTTCGTCCCCATGTTTTCACAACTTTTCTTTTGAGTTGTGAGAATATCTCCATCCAATTTCTCCATAGTCCCCATGTTTTTATTTTTGATAATATCTCAATCAGAAATAGAACCGTGTCTATCGGATCGAAAAGAAAAGAGA